TCATAGACTTTATTGAGATAGGTAAACCAAGGGAACTTCCCCTCTGAGAACCGTATATGAAAATTTCATCTCGTACGGCTCAAACAGAAATATCCAAATATTGGGTGTAACGGAAACGGATATGTGTAATAGAAAGTTTGAAATTTCTTAACTTAATCCTATGATTCCAATCTTCTCTGAAGATAAGAAAAAATAGAAATCCGAAAGCTATTCTTTGTGGTTATAATGCCAAAATATCAAGTCGGCTCACTCGTCTTTATTTTATTTTGATCGTTACAGGCCTCTTGAATATTCTATTTACTTATTACTTACTTAATTTTTTTTTTTTCTTTTTTATTTGTATGTGTAATGCAACTTTACTGCTGTCTTCTTTATTATTATTGATAGGAATTCTCTTGTTAAGACCCTATGAATCCATTAAAAAAACCCCAGATTCATACCAGAACCACGATGATTCAAAAAAAGACTTTAATCTAAGTCCAATAATTCCCTGAGTAAGAACTGTTGGATCATCACTTATTCAATGAATAGATATAATGAAAAAAATTCAAAGAAGCATTTGTCCTTTGATCAAAATAAAGATAAGAGGCAGTAGTTTGAAAGAATCCAAATCTTTCGATTTATTACTTAACTTCTAACTCTTTAAAAAATTTAGTCCGGTTGCGAGGTCTAAATATTAAGTATGAATCATAGTTCTAATACTTTAGAATCTATTTTCTATATTCCGTGCTCCAGATACTAGAATAAATATCCGACGGGGTAAAACCATCTCGATCAAGATGACAGATCCATTCTCTGTTTTGTACTATCAATAGGATCAATTATAACAAGTCACACACTCATATTCCGGAAATACAGAAACAAAGAAATTCCACGGTCGAACTACCAAATAAAAAAAGGAATGGTCTAAGTCTAAAAATCAAAGACCTAAATTCTTAACTTTACTTTCTATTTAAAAGCTAGTTAGTCGGTTCTTGTGAATCTAATTCATAGAAATTCCATCTAGTAAAATGGATGAATTATAAATCTCCAAAATAATAGATAGAAATATTGCAAATAGAGCCATTGCAACACCCATCAAAGGAGTAGTTCCCCACCCCGGAGCTACTTTACCATATTCTGAATTCAATGGTTTCAATAAATCCCCTACAACAGTTCGTCTTGGACCAGATCGAGAACTACCCTCAACGGTTTGTGTAGCCATAAATACTATTTTTTATTCATTGAGATCTGTTGACTTTGTATACCATTCCGCTGTAAATAAATGATCTTATCCTAGATCCATTGTGGTCTTGAACTTATATAAGAAATTATATAATAATGGAAATAGCAACCCTAGTTGCCATCTCTATATCTGGTTTACTTGTAAGTTTTACTGGGTATGCCTTATATACTGCTTTTGGGCAACCCTCTCAACAACTAAGAGATCCATTCGAAGAACATGGGGACTAGTTGAAGTAATGAGCCTCCCAATATTGGGAGGCTCATTACTTCAATTGAGATTGAGATTGAGATAATGAAAAATCATTTTATCTTTTTAGTTGGAACTTTAGGGGGTTCTCTAAAAAAGATAGCAAAAAAAATGATTCCTAAAGTTGAGACTAAGAGGAATGTATAAACCAATGCTTCCATAGATTTGATCGTGGTTTACAATTATAGCTTTCATACCTGTTTATTTGGGATCATATCCCGGATAAAAAAAAAAAAGAAAGAACAAGAGTCAAAAAAATGCAATGATTCAAATCAAAATTTATCTGGTTCCCTATATTATCAAATTCAAATCACAACAAAATAAAAGAAAATCGAAAAGGAACAAAACAATGTTCTATCAAACTACTTGTCTCTTTGTAGTTGGATCTCCAATTTTTTGGAATGCTCCAAATTCTACTTGAGCATCCAAATCTGGGTCGATACCAGCAAAAACATCTCGGAACAAGGTTCTAGCACCATGCCAAATGTGCCCGAAAAAGAAGAGCAGAGCAAACGAAGCATGTCCAAAAGTAAACCAACCCCTTGGACTGCTACGAAAAACACCATCAGATTTCAAAGTAGCACGATCTAATTCAAAAATTTCACCTAATTGAGCACGTCTAGCATATTTTTTCACAGTAGTAGGATCACTATAACTAACTCCATTGAATTCGCCACCATAGAACTCAACAGTTACACCTACTTGTTCGACACTATATTTCGATTCTGCCCTTCGAAAAGGAACATCGGCTCTAACGATTCCGTCTCCGTCTACCAAAACAACCGGAAATGTTTCAAAAAAAGTAGGCATACGACGTACAAAAAGTTCACGCCCCTCTTTATCTTTAAAGATAGGATGTCCTAACCACCCAACGGCTATTCCATCCCCATTGTCCATTGAGCCCGCTCTAAATAATCCCCCTTTTGCCGGATTATTTCCGATGTAATCATAAAAAGCTAATTTTTCAGGAATTTTAGACCAAGCTTCTGATAAACTTTGATTTTCGGCTAGTCCAGCACCAACTCTTCGATATATTTCTTGCTGGAAGTATCCCTGATCCCATTGATAACGAGTGGGACCAAATAATTCAATAGGGGTAGTTGCTGAGCCATACCACATAGTTCCAGCAACAACAAAAGCTGCAAAAAAGACAGCAGCGATACTACTGGAAAGGACAGTTTCAATATTTCCCATACGCAATCCTTTGTATAGACGTTGGGGTGGACGCACACTAAGATGGAAAAGGCCCGCTAATATGCCCAATGTCCCTGCTGCAATATGATGAGAGGCTATTCCCCCCGGAACAAAAGGATCAAAACCTTCCACACCCCATGCGGGATTTACAGATTGTACCCTTCCGGTTAGTCCATAAGGATCGGACACCCATATTCCAGGACCATACAATCCTGTTACATGAAATGCGCCAAAACCAAAACAAGCCACCCCTGCAAGAAATAAATGAATTCCAAAAATTTTGGGCAAATCCAAAGAAGGTTTTCCTGTACGTTCATCACAAAAGATTTCTAAATCCCAATAGACCCAATGCCAGATAGCCGCCAAAAAGCACAATCCCGAAAACACAATATGTGCCCCGGCCACACCTTCGTAACTCCAAATACCCGGATTCGTTATAGTTCCCCCTGTGATACTCCAACCGCCCCACGAATTGGTTATTCCTAAACGAGTCATGAAGGGTATAACGAACATACCCTGTCTCCACATTGGGTCAAGAACAGGGTCAGAGGGATCAAAAACTGCTAATTCATATAGAGCCATCGAACCGGCCCAACCAGCAACCAGAGCTGTATGCATTATATGGACAGAGAGCAAACGGCCGGGATCATTTAATACAACGGTATGAACACGATACCAAGGTAAACCCATGAAAATACCTCTTATATCAACAAAAAATAGACACTATGTAACTTTATTGCACTGGAAAAACTATACTATACTATGGACTCTCCCATTTCAGTAGATTATTTCGAGTAAAGGATTAATATTTGTTCTAGTTTTTTGGTAAAAATGGAATAATTCTATTCGTAGGAACAAAAAAAGCAAATCTATTCTATACCCGATAAGTAACAATACGCAATGGTAGTTGGGGGGCTTATTTTATATGAGTATTTATATCAGTGAATGCTGACATATTTGTTTATCACTCAAAAAAGGACCTATTCGTAAAATTTTTTTTATTCATTTGATCTTCCTTTTTTATTTATTATTTTTAAATAGAATAGGATAAAGACAAATCATTTTTAATACAATAAACCTATTTATTTTATTACTTACGTTTCCACGTCAAAGTAAGATCTCCTATCTTCATTATTTCATTTTTAGTTCATTTTATGCCTATTGGTGTTCCAAAAGTACCTTTTCTAATTCCTGGAGAGGAAGATGCATCTTGGGTTGACCTATAGTGCGACTTGTCAGATATATTGGATTATATGGGATTTCCCCGTTCTCTCCCCCGATCGAGATATCCTCTCTTTCACTCTAAAAAAGATTGATTGAATCATCCAAAATTTAGAGCGTGAAGTGTAATGAAATACAATTAGATCGATTTTTGGAGAAGGTGTCCAGATTACTATTAAATAAAAATTTAGAATAATTTATGGTTGGCTTGGTTAGACCAATAAAATAAAGCATTCAGGCTTTGTTTAGAAAAAAACCAATTGGTAATATATCTACAATTACTACTTCTATTATGTCATATATTTGGCAGAAAACATGAAATAAAAAATTCAGAAAGGAAGTTGCAGAAAAAAGACGTGGTATTGGAGTATTTGTACTATATGTGCAAATAAAAATCGGACAGATCCTTATTCAGAGTAGAACAGAAACCTAAAAGAATTGAAGAAATCCATTCAAAAAACAAGAAAATTACATCGCGATTTGGATTCAATCTCGATGAAAACAATACATCAATGAGAAGTTAATTCAATAAGTTTAGTACATTATTATTTTTTTCTTATATTCTAATATATTCTAATAGAATATAAATAGAATATATAGTATAGATATACTATATATAAACAATATAAACGGGTCAAAAGTCGTCTTTCTTGAAAAATATAAGAAAAAAACTTTTCGTTAGAAATTCGAAAAAGTCCATTATAAGAGAGGGTTGAAATCTACACTACACATTGATTCCTTTTCGCGATTTTTGGTGAACCGTATGCATCAAAAGTTGCATGTACGGCTCTTAAAGGATAAAATTTGATCCTAATCAACCGACTTTATAGAGGAAGACTACTTTTTTTATGCCAAGAGGTTGAGAGTGAAATATCGAATCAAATTGTTGGCCTTATGGTATATCTCAGTATAGAGGACAATACCAAAGATTTGTATTTGTTTATAAATTCTCCTGGCGGAGGGGTAATACCTGGAATAGCTATTTATGATACTATACAATTAGTGCAACCAGATGTACATACAATATGCATGGGATTAGCCGCTTCAATGGGATCTTTTATTCTGGTAGGAGGAACAATTACCAAACGTCTAGCATTCCCTCACGCTTGGCGCCAATGAGTCTTTTATTTGAGAAAAAACAAGACTATGCCTTCGCCATATGAATATTAAGTAATAATAGCATGGCACTTCGAATTCGATATACAAAATTTTTTTTTTTCAAAACCGTTCAATTATGTATCGAAAGAGTAGTATGAAAAAAGGGGTATTTTCGATTTGATCTGATTTTTCAGGAGCCTTTTTCAGTGTCACAAACTTTTTTGTTTTCGTTTTTCATACCGGAAAGCTTTTAACAATATTTATGTTATTAAAGAATATGAAAAAAAAAACAATATATTTATTAACTATTTGTATTTGAAAAAAAAAAAGAAACTTTGGGATTGCTGAATAACAGACGAAATAATAAAGCAACGGAACCATCATAGTATTTTTTAACTACTCCAAAAAAGGAAGGATGGTTATTGGATCATTTACTGATCTGGGTCTGATAGACCCCATATATTTTCTATTTCTTCGATGGAAAGTAAAAATCAACTCCATAGTAGAGCCGTATGCAATATGCAAAAGATGCCTGTACGGTTTTTCAATTCTATCTTTGTTTGTTTTTTATTATTATTCTTTATCTCTCTCGCTTTATCGTTCGACATAGAGGAAACCTTTATTATCTTATATTATTAGGGTAATGATCCATCAACCCGCTAGTTCTCCTTTTGAGTTACAAACGGAAGAATTGCTCTTGGAAGCGGAAGAACTACTGAAATTGCGCGAAAATATCGCAAAGGTTTATGTACAAAGAACAGGCAAACCTTTATGGGTTATATCCGAAGACATGGAAAGGGATGTTTTTATGTCAGCAGCAGAAGCCCAAGCTCACGGAATTGTTGATCTTGTAGCGGTTGAATAAAAAAAAGCAGCAAGGATTCCGTGCAAATACACGATTAGAGATTTTATCTTCTTAATTTTATTACCAGAGAATATTTCTATTAATTAATCTATTACTATTAATAGAATATATAAATAATTCATAATCATCGGGTTAGGATTGAGCTAAACTTGCTCATTGTGTATATGTATATGACTCAACGTGCGACTCGTTCAGATCATAGACTAAGGCAAAAGAAAGGAAACAAATTATTCCAGTATCAGTGATCGTTTATAATAAAATGGAAAAACTCCATTCAGTATCTTAACTAAAAAAAAATTATTAATAATTATATTTATTAATTAATAATTATATTTATTAATAATATATATCCTTTCTTTATATCCTTCGATTGTGTATCAAATTTATGGTTTCGATTGGTGCAAGCACAATCACCTTAATTTGTAAAATAAGAAAGACTTACCCATTGGTAGCAAATGATTGCCCATTAAGCAGGGGAACCCTATTTCAATTCAAAAAAGGGAGAAATTATGCCCTTACTCTTTCAAGAACGGACTAAGAGGGTCAGCTACCAAGCTAATCTTCATACTTAAATATCGTTACTGTATAACTAGATTTCGTTGTGAAAGACCTATTATTAGATATTTCATGGGAAGAGCCAAAGAGTGTGAACTGTACAAGTTAATAATAGCATTGATTAAATGAAGGAAGGGGCTCCGGTGTATAGAGAGGACCTCGCCGTTTAAAAAGTAACCATAGAAACGATGGAACCCACTATTTCCTTATCTATTTCTATTTAATTGACAATGTTTTTTTGATACCTAGACCTAGTATCAATACTATTTCTTATTTCGAGGTTAAATAGTTAGAAATAAAAAGAAAAAAATCGTGGTTGGGAAGGTTATAGTAGCAAAAGCCATTGGAATTTATATTTTATACATTGGACAAATCCGTTTTTGTTATTAATAGACTCGGAAGGGGAAAAGAATAACTGAAAGAAAAGAAACCAAATAGTTATTCATCAAAGTTTCATTTATTCAATGACCAGAATTAAACGAGCTCTGAAACGAAGGACAAAAATTTTTTTATTTACATCAAACTTTTGCGGGGATCATTCAAGACTTACTCAAACTATTACTCAACAAAAAATAAAAAACTTTGATTTTAGCTCATCAGGATAGAGATAGGAAAAAAAGATATTTTCGCCATTTGTGGATCAGTCGAATAAATACAATAATTGATGAGAATAAAAAAACTATACTATAGTTATATTAAAAAAATGTATAATATGTACAAGAGGCAATTACTTTTTAATCGTAAAATACTTGCACAAATAGCTATATTAAATAGGAATTGTCTTTTTATGATTGCGAATGAGATCATAAAATAAAAATTCCCCGGAGACTGAACTCCGGGAAGGTAGTGGGGTAGAGATTTGTATGATAAAATATAATCCATATGATAAAGTCGTCACAATGAACAACCACGCTCAATAAAAAAAATATTTATTGCTCTTCGCCGATTCTATTTTTTATTACAACAACAACCAAAATTGGATTGTCGTAGTTTTGAACAAAACATCAATCCACGTTTAATTTGAGTTTAGATTCAAATTTGAATTCAATTGAAGAGTAACTCTATTTTTTTTTTGTTTTAAGACCAGGGGTAGTAGTTCTAACGGTCGACTCACTTTTTTCAAATTGTTTTTTCTTATTTGGATTTAGAAAGGGTAACGAAGATAAAATACGAGCTTGTTTTATAGCAATCGTAATTAATCGTTGTTGTTTTAAGGTCAATTTATTCACTCGTCTAGATAATATTTTTCCTTGTTCACTAATAAATCGACTAATTAAACTCATGTTTTTATAATCAATTCGATCCCCCGACCCAATCGGGGGCAAACGCCTAAGAAAAGATCGCTTGGATTTAAGAAAGAGTCGCTTAGATTTATCCATGATTTGTTTATTTCTATTCTGATTCCGAAAATCCGATTTCTTACAAAAAAGGATTTGTTTTATTTATATTATATTATTATATTTATATATTATATTCTTACCTTCTTTCTTTTTATATTTTTTTCATATATTATATAATTATATAATATTATATAATATATAATATTATAATATTATAATTATAATGAATTTATAATTATATATATATAATTATATATAATTAATTTATAGTTATAGAATATATATGAAAAATATATCATTTTTCATATTTCTTGGAAGGGTAACACACAAGCAATCCAATTTTTCTATTTCTTTATCTCTGCGTGAATCATATGTTTGTAACAACAGGGACAGAATTTTCTCAATTCCAATCGATTAGGCGTATTATGTCGATTCTTTTGAGTAATATATCTGGAAATACCCGTTGATTTCTTATTAACAATGTTTTGAACACAACCGGTACATTCCAAAATAACCGTTACTCGGATATCTTTACCCTTGGCCATGAGCCTCCTTTGGGTTTTTGATTCACTTAACTCTTCTATTTTCGGATTTGAAGCGAAGAAGAAGAAAGGAACGAAAAAAGTAGAAGTTGATAATTCCAAATCAAATTAGGAAGGATTTCGTTCCAATTAATATTTATATAGTATAGTAATAGTATAGTAATAATTAAGTAATACAATGATTTCGAACTATATTTCGAATCGCAGTACAGTTTTTCAGTTTTCATTTAAGTATTTTATATGATATTGTTGCCCCTGCCCTAGCCTAACCATTCCATTTCTGATCTCACTCTATTATTAATAGAAATTAAATTAATAAATTAATAATTCAAATTATGTTTGAAGCCTGGGCCAGATTCCGTCCGAGTTTCACTGAGGACGAATCCACCTTTATTCTTTCTCTTTTCTAACTTATTTTCTAAAAAAAAAGAAGAGGAGATTAATCACAGATATTTGATTGGATCTCTAATCTTCTTTATCCCTTCCCGTGCCAATAACTAGAATGAAAAAAAGGGGAATATCAATGCATCCGGGAATAAACGATTGATCTCTATCAAGAAACCCGCTAAAGCCCCGAACCATAGAGTACTTACCACTGGTGCCACGGAGAGATATGTTTTTAGATCTCGCATTTAAAATCCTCCTTCTTTTTCTTCTTTATTGTAATTTGTAATACAGAATTCCATATAGGAATATGATCAGATGGTTATTTAATTAATAATCACTTGTATTTGTCGGCAGAATTCCTAATTCAAATTGAAATGGACAACGAGTCATTAGAAATTTTTTTAGATATTTTTTTTTGACAAAAAAAAAGAGGTCTATTTATTTCTGCCCGAGTATTCCCTAAAAATATTTTCCCGGAATTTCCTATTTATTTTTATTTCATAACATAATAAGTCTTTTTATTATTTTTTATTATTATTATATTCTAATTTTTTTATTATTTTAAATTCGATTATTAAATTCTATTATTATTATTAATTATTATTATATAGAATTATTAATTATTATTATATAGAATATTAATATTATATAGAATATAGAATTCTAATTCTATATAGAATATTCTTTTTTTTTTTTATATTCTTTTTTTTTTATTATTTATTATTATTAATACACTATCCTATTTTCTTTTAATAATATAATTATAGTTAATTTTTTATATATTATATATATATATTATTATATTATTTGACTATGACATTTCATTTTTATATTTTATTATATTTTTATTTTTAATATTTAAAATATTATTTATAAATAATTATAAATAATATTTATTTATAAATTTATATAGATTCTATATAATATTTCATTTTTTTTCTTTTTTTTATCTATAAAGTTTTCTTTTTCATATTATATATTATACTAAAAAGAAAGAAAAAAATGGCAAGATAATTGATATATATATATCAACGGAGAAAGGAAAAATGTGGAAAACAAGACAAAGATTCTTTACAATGACACTGGAAACAAATAGAAAGGGATGTAGCGCAGCTTGGTAGCGCGTTTGTTTTGGGTACAAAATGTCACGGGTTCAAATCCTGTCATCCCTATCCCTAACTATTACTTATCTATTACTTATCTATTACTTATAATTATAAGCAGTAACAAGGGATCAATTGAGACCGATTCAAATTGGACATACATACTCAATAGCAATATATATTATCAAAGTATATGCATCCAAGATGTATTTGGAGTCACATAA